AAGATCAATAATGCCATAAGCCTGGGCTTCTGTTGCTGACATAAAAACATCCCTTTCCATGTCTTCGGATACAACCCATAAAGGGTTGCCCGTTCTTTGTACATAAACCTTTGTGAGGGTTTCGCGAAGTTTCAGTAGTTCTTCTGCTTCCAGGATGAATTCCCCTGCTTGTGCCTCATAAAAAGAACTAGCAGGTTGGTGAATCATAACCCTGATTATATAACATCCACCACGAGCAGCTCCTCTATCTCACACGATTGGTCAAAGGGAAAGAATAAAAATAACAAAAAAAGATAGAATTGAACAACCGTACAGGCATCTTTTGTACATTGCATACGGCTCTGCAATGGAATTGACCCTTCCCTTCCCTTCCATCCGCCAAAGAAAGGGACAAAGGTACCAGAGACAAAAAGAATCCATCCGATCCAGATCGTTGAATGATCCATTTACCACCCTTCCTTTCGTAGAAGTCAAAAATACTATGATGGTTCTGTTGCTTTATATATTTCTTATTTATCTCGTCTTTAATTTAGCAATCCCAAGGTTTTTTTTGACTCGATCAATTAAGGTAAGGAAAAAAAGATCTTTTTTTTTTTATTTTCTTTTTTATAACATTAATATCAGAAAGGCACTTCTGGTGTGTAAGAAAAATGGTTTGTGACGCTGAAACAGACCTCCGACACATAAGATCAAATCGGAAATAACCTTTGTTTCATACTACTATTTCGATACATAATTTCATGTTATGAAAAAACGAAAAAGGTTTGTTCATATCGAACTTAAAATGCCATGCTATTATTACTTATTATTCATGTTCCATATGGCGAAGGCATAGTCTTTTTTTTTTTCAAATAAAAAACTCATTGGCGCCAAGCGTGAGGGAATGCTAGACGTTTGGTAATTTCTCCTCCGACCAGAATGAAAGATCCCATTGAAGCGGCTAATCCCATGCATATTGTATGTACATCAGGTGGCACAAATTGCATAGTATCATAAATAGCTATTCCTGGTATTACCCACCCGCCGGGGGAGTTTATAAACAAATAAAGATCCTTAGTATCATCCTCTATACTAAGATATACCATAAGACCAACAAGTTGATTCGAGATCTCGCTATCAACTTCTTGGCCTAAAAAAAGTAATCTTTCTCGATAAAGTCGGTTGATTAGGACAAAATTGTATCCTTTAGGAACCGTACATGCACCTTTGTATGCATACGGTTCAAAAAAATTGCGAAAAAAAAAATCAATGTGTCGATTCCAGTCCTATTTCTTTTTTTTTTTTAACAAGATTTTTTGTTTTTCTCTAATGAAAATGAAGGGACTTTTTCTTATATTCTATTTTTAAAGAAACATCATAAGTTTTTGCTTCTTTCCCTAGCCCTAGAAAAACCCTGTTAAAAAAAAAAAAGAATTCAAAAAACTTATTGAACTAACCTCTCATTGATGTATTGTTTCATCGAGATTCAAATCACGATGTCATTTTCTTGTTCCTAAATGGGCCCATTTTAATTTTTTAGGTTCATGTTCTACTCCGGGTAAATATCTATCCGAATTCTATTTGCACATATAGGGCAAATTATGTCAATGCCACTTCTTTTTGCTACGATTTTTTTGTTTTTTTTTTCAATTTGTTTCATGCCTTCCGCCAAACTATTTGATATATTTATTATATTATTCCATTGATTGGTAGTTTGAGATAACTCCTAGGGTATAAAAATCTTTTATGATACAAGCGGTACCTATATTACCAATTTGGTATTTTCTGAACGGAGCCTGAATATTTCATTTTATTGGTACAAGCCAACCATAAATTCTTCTAATTTAGATTATTGATTGATCTCTAAAAAAAATTGATTTAATTGTACTTCGCGCTCCGAGTTTTTGAAGGTTCAATCAATCTTTCTTGGGCGAAACAGAGGATATCTCGATCGGGGGAGAGAACGGGTAAATCCCATATGACCCAAAATGTCTGACAAGTCGCACTATACGTCAACCCAAACTGCATCTTCCTCTCCAGGACTCCGAAAAGGTACTTTTGGAACACCAATGGGCATTAAAAAAAAAAAAGAAATTAAAGTACTATATTTTACTTTGATGTGAAAACGTAACAATGGATTTATTGTCTTCATAATTTTTATTTCTGTTTCTCCTATTTTATACATAGATTGGGGGGTTCATACAGAAATACGAAATGAATAAAGAAAATTTCTTATGAGGGGATTGTTCGAATAATCAACAAGTGTTTATGCATTCGTTTTCCAAAAATGAAACCAACTCCCCATTGCGTATTGTTACTTATCGGGTATAGAATAGATCTGCTTCTCTTTGTTCCTACGAACAGAATTTTTCCATTATTTCCAATGTAACGGAATAAATATTAACCCTTGTTCATAGATAATCTACTGAAAAAGGTTAGGTACATAGTATATATATTTTTTTTTTAGTCCAATGCTATAAAGTTACATAGTGTCTATTTATCTTTGATAAAGGGGTATTTCCATGGGTTTGCCTTGGTATCGTGTTCATACCGTTGTATTGAATGATCCCGGCCGGTTGCTTTCTGTCCACATAATGCATACAGCTTTAGTTTCTGGTTGGGCCGGTTCAATGGCTCTATACGAATTAGCGGTTTTTGATCCCTCTGACCCCGTTCTTGATCCAATGTGGAGACAGGGTATGTTCGTTATACCCTTCATGACTCGTTTAGGAATAACCAATTCATGGGGCGGTTGGAGTATTACTGGGGGAACTATAACGAATCCGGGTATTTGGAGTTACGAAGGTGTGGCAGGTGCACATATTGTGTTTTCCGGATTGTGCTTCTTGGCAGCTATCTGGCATTGGGTGTATTGGGACCTAGAAATTTTCTGTGATGAACGTACGGGAAAACCCTCTTTGGATTTGCCCAAGATTTTTGGAATTCATTTATTTCTTGCAGGGGTGGCTTGCTTTGGCTTTGGTGCATTTCATGTAACAGGCTTGTATGGTCCTGGAATATGGGTGTCCGATCCTTATGGACTAACTGGAAAAGTACAACCTGTAAATCCAGCATGGGGCGCGGAAGGTTTTGATCCTTTTGTTCCAGGAGGAATAGCTTCTCATCATATTGCAGCGGGGACGTTAGGCATATTAGCGGGTCTATTCCATCTTAGTGTCCGTCCACCTCAACGTCTATACAAAGGATTACGTATGGGAAATATTGAAACTGTCCTTTCCAGTAGTATTGCTGCTGTGTTTTTTGCAGCTTTCGTTGTTGCTGGAACTATGTGGTATGGTTCAGCAACTACCCCGATTGAATTATTTGGCCCCACTCGTTATCAGTGGGATCAGGGATATTTTCAGCAAGAAATATATCGAAGAGTTGGTGCTGGACTAGCTGAAAATCTGAGTTTATCGGAAGCTTGGTCGAAAATTCCCGAAAAATTAGCTTTTTATGATTACATTGGTAATAATCCGGCAAAGGGAGGATTATTCAGAGCGGGCTCAATGGACAATGGGGATGGAATAGCTGTTGGATGGTTAGGACACCCTATCTTTAGAGATAAAGAAGGACGCGAGCTTTTTGTACGTCGTATGCCTACTTTTTTTGAAACATTTCCGGTAGTTTTGGTAGATGGAGATGGAATTGTGAGAGCCGATGTTCCTTTTAGAAGGGCAGAATCAAAGTATAGTGTCGAACAAGTAGGTGTAACTGTTGAATTCTATGGTGGCGAACTTAATGGAGTTAGTTACAGTGATCCTGCTACTGTGAAAAAATATGCTAGACGCGCCCAATTAGGGGAAATTTTTGAATTGGATCGGGCTACTTTGAAATCCGACGGTGTTTTTCGTAGCAGCCCAAGGGGTTGGTTCACTTTCGGGCATGCTTCATTTGCTTTGCTCTTCTTTTTTGGACACATTTGGCATGGCGCTAGAACCTTGTTCCGGGATGTTTTTGCTGGTATTGATCCAGATTTGGATGCTCAAGTGGAATTTGGAACATTCCAAAAAATTGGAGATCCAACCACAAGGAGACAGATAGTCTGATACAACATTGCTCTGGTATTTTTCGCCTACGTTTGGTTTGAATTTGATTTTTTTATGGGATAGGGGACGGAGAAATCGTAACTTGAATCACTGCTTTTTCTTTGACTCTTTCCCTTTCTTTATCTGATAAATGATCTGATAAATGATCCAAAATGAATAGGTTTGGAAGCTATAATTGTAAACCACGGTCGAATCTATGGAAGCATTGGTTTATACATTCCTGTTAGTCTCTACTCTAGGGATAATTTTTTTCGCTATCTTTTTTCGAGAACCTCCTAAAGTTCCGACTAAAAAATAAAATGATTTTTCATTATCTCAATTGAAGTAATGAACCTCCCAATATGGAATGTTGGGAGGTTCATTACTTCAACTAGTCCCCGTGTTCCTCGAATGGATCTCTTAGTTGTTGAGAGGGTTGCCCAAAAGCAGTATATAAGGCGTACCCGGTAAAGCTTACAAGTAAACCAGATATGGAGATGGCGACTAAGGTTGCTGTTTCCATTATTAGATTTCAAGATCGCAATGGATCTACAATAAGATAGTTTATTTACAACTACAACGGAATGGTATACAAAGTCAACAGATCTCAACCAATGAAATAGTATTTATGGCTACACAAACTGTTGAGGGTAGTTCTAGATCTGGTCCAAGACGAACTCTTGTAGGGGATTTATTGAAACCGTTGAATTCGGAATATGGTAAAGTAGCTCCTGGCTGGGGTACTACTCCCTTTATGGGAGTCGCAATGGCTCTATTTGCGATATTCCTATCTATTATTTTGGAGATTTATAATTCTTCCGTTTTATTGGATGGAATTTCAGTGAGTTAGGTTCATAAGAGCAATGAAGTACTAGTAAAAAAAGCAACTTAGGACTCAGATTTCTAGCCCATTTTGGTAGTTCGACCGTGAAATTCCTTTGTTTCGGTATTTCCGGAATATGAGTGTGTGACTTGTTATAATTGATCCTATTGATATACAGAAAATGGATCTGTCATCTTGACAGAGATGATTCTACCTCGTCGGATATTTATATTTTTTTTTCTAGTTTCCGGAGCACGGAATATATCGAATAGATCAAGAAAAGAAATATTTGGACTATGATTCATACCTACTATTAAAACCTCGTAACCGGACTCAAAAAAATTTCAAAAGGGTATTTCCTAAATCAAACAATTTTTCTTCTTTCAGAACTATGTGCTTTGACGGAAGTACAACTATTTCTCTGGATTTTGTTGAGTCATTACATCTATTCATTAAATAAGTGATGATCAAATGGTTCTTACTCAGAGAACCTTTGAGCTTTGTTTGGGGACTTATTGAGGAATCATCGTGGCTCTAGTATGAATCTGAGGTTTCAATTGGTTCATAGGGTCTCAACAAGAAAATTCCTATCAAAAGTAAAACAATAGTCAATTTTCATTACGCAAAAAAACTCAAATAAAATACTAAATAGGGGAAGAGAAGATTCAAGAGGCCTGTAATAATCAATAAAAAAAAAAAGACGGATGAGCTAACTTGATATTTTTTTTGGCATTATCATCACAAAGAACAAATTCCGGATTTTTATTTCTTCGGGTCTTCGGGGTAGATTGAATCAAGTGACTAAGAAGTTTCAAATTTTCTATTACATATCCGTTGAAACAGTATTTGTATGTTTTCGCTTGAGCCGTACGAGATGAAATTCTCATATACGGTTCTCGGGAGGGGGAGTTACCTTGGTTTACCTATCTCAATAAAGTATACGACTGGTTCGAAGAGCGTCTCGAGATTCAGGCGATTGCAGATGATATAACTAGTAAATATGTTCCTCCTCACGTCAACATATTTCATTGTCTAGGGGGGATCACACTTACTTGTTTTTTAGTACAAGTAGCTACGGGTTTTGCTATGACTTTTTACTATCGACCAACTGTTACAGAGGCCTTTTCCTCTGTTCAATACATAATGACTGAGGCCAACTTTGGTTGGTTAATCCGATCAGTTCATCGATGGTCAGCGAGTATGATGGTTCTAATGATGATTTTACACGTATTTCGTGTGTATCTTACAGGCGGATTTAAAAAACCTCGCGAATTAACTTGGGTTACGGGTGTAGTTCTCGCTGTATTGACTGCATCTTTTGGTGTAACTGGTTATTCCTTACCTTGGGACCAAATCGGTTATTGGGCAGTAAAAATTGTGACAGGCGTGCCTGAAGCTATTCCTGTAATAGGATCGCCTTTGGTAGAGTTATTACGCGGAAGTGCTAGTGTGGGTCAATCCACTTTGACTCGTTTTTATAGTTTACACACTTTTGTATTGCCTCTTCTTACTGCCGTATTTATGTTAATGCACTTCTCAATGATACGTAAGCAAGGTATTTCAGGTCCTTTATAAAGTAAAGAAGACAGATCATAGATATTAGTAATCGATCATATATTATTTTGGAAAGGAACAATAGTATCTCATTGCTACAAATATGGATTATTGAAAAAATAAGACATGTTATTTGGATATTTCTCTTCAACTCCGAAGTATCGTACTCTTTATTTGATACTTTGATATGAATAGTTGAAGTGGATTGTCCGAACAGAAGATGGATTATGGGAGTGTGTGACTTGAACTATTGATTGGGCCATGCAGATATATCATTTTATCCGCCACATTGGAATTCACAACCAAATGTGTCTCCGCATCCAATCACCGCGCGAGCCCCCCTACGTAGCGGAAGATAGGCTGGTTCGCTTGAGGAGAACCTTTTCTATGATCATACCTGAATCCATGTCATGCATGAGCAGGCTCCGTAAGATCCCGTAAAATAGATGATGTGGCATAATCTAAATTATGTTCTATCTATTCTACTTACTTATTTATAGTTTATAGTATAGAAATGCATCCATTTCCTTTGCACCCATCCAGATCTACGATACTATCGGAGTGAAATAAGGGATCTAAGGAAGAACAGAGGCTAAACTGTATTAGTAACAAGTAAATTCTTTGTATTTAAATTGTGAGAATAAATACCAATCACAAGATATGAGATAATCCAAAAAGCACTTGATCATGATCCAATTTGTAAGCCTACTTGGATATTGAGCATTTACCTGTAGTAAGAACTTAATTCTTGCCAATGAATAGTTGCAACTCCGGAAAATGGAGTTCGCTAAATATTTTCTTACATAGAGTCATTATATACGTGTAGATATGGATGAAATATAGATTTGAGATGGATCCATTTCTGTCATTCCTTTGATTTGATTCTTGCTCGAGCCGGATGATGAAAAATTCTCATGTCCGGTTCCTTCGGGGGGTGGATCCATAAGAATTCACCTATCCCAATAACAAAGAAACCTGACTTGAATGATCCTGTATTAAGAGCTAAATTGGCTAAAGGGATGGGACATAATTATTATGGAGAGCCCGCATGGCCCAATGATCTTTTATATATTTTTCCAGTAGTTATTTTGGGTACTATAGCATGTAACGTAGGCTTAGCGGTCCTAGAACCCTCAATGATTGGTGAACCGGCAGATCCATTTGCAACTCCTTTGGAAATATTACCCGAATGGTACTTCTTTCCAGTTTTTCAAATACTTCGCACAGTACCAAATAAGTTGTTGGGTGTTCTTTTAATGGTTTCAGTACCAACGGGCTTATTAACAGTACCCTTTTTGGAGAATGTCAATAAATTCCAAAATCCATTTCGTCGTCCAGTAGCTACAACAGTCTTTTTGATCGGTACCGCAGTAGCTCTTTGGTTAGGTATTGGAGCAACATTACCTATTGATAAATCCCTTACTTTAGGTCTTTTTTAGGTCTTTTAAAATTGAAATTGATTCAACCGTGAAATACTGCGCGTAGGTATCTAGGGAATAGTCGATTCAAACTGAATCTTCCCTAGATACATTATTTTGAATCCATCTCAATACGGATTGTGCTTATATTTATAATTTATATTTAGATTTTTATATATTTTCTATTTTTTATAATTATATATTATATTTTATATATTATAATTAATTATATATTTATTTATATATTTAATATATTTATTTAATTATAATATATTTATATTTATTTAATATATATATTTTATATATTTATATTTAATATTTATATTTATTTAATATATATATTTTATATATTTATATTTAATATTTATATTTATTTTTTTATAATATTATAATATATATTTATTAGAATATATATTTATAATATAATATATAATTAAATATTTTGAGACAATTATAGGTCCTGGAAGGCAATTCTGATTGATCAATAAAAATACATTTCAATGCAATTTCTTTTTTGTTTTTCTTTAGATTCGCTAATATATCATGAAAGGTAAAAGGGGGTAGAGTAAATCTACTTTTGTTTTCTTCGAAATTTATGTCCTTTTCCTCTGCATGTAGAAAAGGAATAAATAAATCAATCAAATTACGAGAAGCTTCATGGAGTGTTTCTTTAGGAGTTAAACTTCCATTTGTCCATATTTCTAGAAAAAGGATCTCTTGTTTTTCATTCCCATTCCCATAAGAATAAATACTATGATTCGCATTTCGAACAGGCATGGATACAGCATCTATAGGATAACTTCCATCTTGAGAGTTATTTGTGGGTCTCATACGATATCCGCGATCTCTTTGGATTTGTAATTCAATACACAAATCAAGAGGCTCTGTCAGGGTAGCTATATGCTGTGTAGTGTCAACGATTTCCACAGAAGGCGGTAGGATAATATCTTGAGCTGTTATGTATCTGGGGCCTTTGACGCAAATGGATGCGTCTCGAGTGCCATATAGACTACTTCTCAATACAATTTCTTTCAAATTCATTAAAACTTCATGTACTGATTCTTCAATACCCGCTATCGTAGAATATTCATGTGGTACTTTTTCAGATTTTGCACGTGTTATACATGTTCCTTCTATTTCTTCAAGTAAAGTCCGTCGTATAGCAATACCTATGGTATCGGCTTGACCTTTCATAAGCGGGGACAGAACGAAACGCCCATAATAAAGACGTTTACTGTCGACTCTTGATTCAACACACTTCCACTGTAGTGTTCGAGTGGATCCTGCTATTTCCTCTCGAACCATAATAATATTTTATTTTACTTGATTAGATTATTGAATCATTTATTTCTCTTGAAATCCGTTCAATTCTTATTTCTATACCCGTCTTTTTTTAGGGGGTCTACATCCATTATGTGGCATAGGAGTTACATCGCGTACGAAACTTAATAGTATACCACTTCGACGAATAGCTCGTAATGCTGCATCTCGTCCGGGACCAGGACCTTTTATCATGACTTCTGCTCGTTGCATACCTTGATCCACTACTGTACGAATGGCGTTTGTGGCTGCGGCTTGAGCAGCAAAAGGTGTCCCTCTTTTTGCGCCTTTAAATCCAGAAGTGCCCGCAGAGGACCAAGAAACCACCCGCCCCCGTACATCTGTAACAGTTACAATGGTATTGTTGAAACTCGCTTGAACATGAATAATTCCTTTTGGTATTCTACGCCCATTCTTACGCGAACCAATACGTGCATTCCTACGTGAACTAATTTTTGGTATAGGTTTTGTCATATTTTATCATCTCATAAATATGAGTCAGAAATATACGGAGATATCCATTTCATGTTAAAACAGATTCTTTATTTTGACATTGATCCTTCTTTTAGAAAGCTAAAAAGATTATCCTTGTCTCTGTTTATGTCTTGGATTAGAACAAATCACTATAATTCGTCCGCGCCTACGGATCAGTCGACATTTTTCACAAATTTTACGAACAGAAGCTCTTATTTTCATATTTATGATTCCTTACCTTAATTCTGAATCCATTCTTTGAAATAAAAAAAGTTTCTTTAATTTTTAAACCTCGAATTGTATCCCCATGAATGAGATTCAAAAAATCCCCCAATCGTTCGAATCTTTGTTGCGTATAAATTATACGTCCCCTGCTGGTTGAATTATAACTTATAACTACTTACTTCGATTTTTAATCTATACCCCGGTAGTATCCAGATAAAACCACGCCGGATCCTACCCGAGATATAACCTAAAACATAACCTAGAATTAGATTTTCATTCTCTAAAAAGACCCGGAATATACCATTAAGAAGTGATTCTGTAATTAAACCCTCATGAATCTATTTTTTTTCTTTCATTCCGGGCAACTCCTCCTTGAATGAAGTATCAATTAATGGTGGAACAGTCATATAACTCACTTTTACTCTCTTTTTCTTTTCATTCTTTTCACAATCGGGAAGTTAGAGATCAATTTAGGATACCGTAGGAAAAGGATCACCATATATAACACCAAATTTCTCCCCCAACTCCTTCTAGACGAGCTTCTCGATCTGTCATTATACCTCGAGAAGTAGAAAGAATAGCAATCCCCATTCCGCCTAAAATCCTAGGAATTCGTTGATAGTTGGAATAGATTCGTAGACCGGGTCGGCTGATACGCTTTAAAATAGTTTTATATATCCTTTTCCTAGTTCTTTTATGTCGCAGGGTTGAAACCAAGAAATTTTTCTTATTTTCTCGATGTTTTCTAACGTTTTCAATAAAACCTTCTCGCAGAAGTATTTTAACAATGTTTTCGGTGATATTAGTAGATGCTATTCGAACCGTTCCTTTTTTATTCATGTCAGCATTTCTTATAGAAGTTATTATTTCGGCAATAGTGTCCCTACTCATGATGAACTATAATTATAGTTGCCTCCTAATTTTGATATAATCAACGTGTTTATTTTTATTTAGGAATTCCTAAATAAAAGTATATGCTTGAGACACAATCTACTAATTTATCTATTTCAGAAATTCTACTATATCATAATTTAATATACTAATATTAATATTTATAATACTTCAGGAGCTAATGAGACGATTTTAGTGAAATTGAATTCTCTCAATTCCCTGGCGATTGCACCAAAAACTCGAGTCCCTTTTGGATTTCCTTCTTGATCAATGACAACTGCCGCATTGTCATCATATCGTATTCTCATACCGTTTTCGCGCTTGAGTTCTTTACACGTACGTACAATTACAGCTCTAATTACTTCTGATCTTCCGAGCGGCATATTTGGTACTGCTTCTTTGATTACAGCAACAATAACGTCACCAATATGAGCATATTTGCGATTACTAGTTCCTAAGATTCGAATACACATCAATTCTCGAGCCCCGCTATTATCCGCTACATTCAAAAGGGTCTGAGGTTGAATCATATCATTTTTTATCCGCTCTTTCAATGCAAAGGATGAAGAAAGAAAAGAAATATTATCTGTCTAGAAATAAATAAACCCACAATTGTATTTTTTCATTCCTAATACCTTACCTTTTTCTTTGGTTCTACATCTCTATCCTGCAATAATAAATTGAGTTCGTATAGGCATTTTGCACGCAGCTATTGAAATGGCTGCTCTGGCCACAGTTTCGGATACTCCGCCCATTTCATAAAGTATTCGACCCGGTTTAACAACAGATACCCAATATTCGGGAGATCCCTTCCCCGAACCCATACGTGTTTCTGTAGGTCTTACTGTAACGGGTTTGTCGGGAAATATACGTACCCATATTTTTCCACCACGACGCGCATATCGGGTCATTGCTCTTCGTCCCGCTTCTATTTGTCTAGCTGTGATCCAAGAGGGTTCAAGTGCCTGAAGAGCGTATCTTCCGAAACAAATATGATTGCCTCTATAAGATATTCCTTTCATTCTTCCTCTATGTTGTTTACGGAATCTGGTTCTTTTGGGGTTATAGTTGATGGTTGTTTCCCCCTTCCATCTCTACTGCAGAACCGGACATGAGAGTTTCTTCTCATCCGGCTCCTCGCGAAAGAAGAAACAATTTAATATAAAGGATTCAATAATATTACAGATACACATGTATTTTATGAATAATACACTAAATAATAGGATTTGTTGATATTCCATAGGAAAAAAGGAAGTTGCAAGATATATTTACATACAAGCAGGATTTATATATATATATAAATAAGGATATAATTATAGTATAAGTATAATTAGTAAAGTTTGTTTTTAGTAAAGTTTATTTTTAAATTAGTTAATTTATTAATTTAATATTAATATTAGATTAGTTAATTTAGTTAATTTAATGCTTTTTTTTTTTTTTATTTAATTAATTAAAATCTAACACATATTATTTAATGTAAAATTGATTAATCCAATCAATGTTTCGCGGGCGAATATTGACTCTTTTCTGTTTCATTCGTAGGGTCAACCCATGACTGTTTCAGAAAAAATGAATGGGTTCCTGGTTCGTTCCGCCATCCCACCCAATGAATCATTAGGATTCGTTTTCAATAGAATCCTATGTAGTCATGGGTTCCCTCGTTCCCATAGCTTCTCCGTTAATGATTAGGCCTGAACTCGACAATGGAGCTCCCGACAAAATTCGTCTCCGGATCAATCTCCTCAGTTTCTATTAACTCGAGGCTCTTTACTTTTTCAGTATTGATGC